GGGAAAGAGGTGAAAGAGGCGGAAGAGGGAGAAGAAGGGGAAGAGGTAGAGGAGGAAACTTATCTAGAGAGGATCAAGGTCTCTGTCGACCCGATTGAATTTAACTCGGAAGAGGGGAAAGAAGTGAAAGAGGCGGAAGAGGGAGAAGAGGTAGAAGAGGAAACTTATCTAGAGAAGATCAATTCGAATCAAAGAAAAACAGGTTTAAGTGAGGCGGTTCAAACAGGCATAGGTCAATTAAACGGTATTCCCATAGCAATGGGATTTATGGATTTTGAGTTCATAGGAGGTAGTATGGGATCCGTAGTAGGCGAAAAAATCACCCGTTTGATCGAGTATGCTACTAATAGATCTTTACCTCTTATTATAGTGTGTGCTTCTGGAGGAGCACGTATGCAAGAAGGAACTTTGAGCTTGATGCAAATGGCTAAAATATCTTCTGCTTTATATGATTATCAATTAAAGAAAAAGTTATTCTATATATCAATCCTTACATCGCCTACAACCGGCGGAGTGACAGCCAGTTTTGGTATGTTGGGAGATATCATTATTGCTGAACCCACTGCCTACATCGCTTTTGCGGGTAAAATAATAATTGAAGAATTATTGAAGGTGACAGTACCCGAAGGTGTACAAGAGGCTGAGTATTCATTCCATAAGGGCTTATTGGATTCAATTGTACCACGTAATCCTTTAAAAGGCGTTCTGAGTGAGTTATTTCAGCTACACGGTTTCTTTCCGTCGAATCAAAATTCAATTTCAATTCAATAAAGTAGAGCACTAATAAAAAAGCGGATTATCATACATCTATTTCGTGTAGAAAAATGAATAGGTACACTTAATTTCATTTAGTTCTATATTCCTTGCACTTATTCTATACTTATAATAGATATACTGATCATAAGATCTATTTATAACAGGTACAAATATTAAATCGAGGTACCCATTCTATGACAGATCTCAATTTCCCCTCTATTTTTGTGCCTTTAGTGGGCCTAGTATTTCCGGCAATTGCAATGGCTTCTTTATTTCTTCATGTCCAAAAAAACAAGATTCTTTAGATCCGATGGGATCAAATCTCATCAATTTACTTTAACACTTGGACTTGGATCATAATAAAGATATCTATTAGTAGAATAGGTTACGGTACGACATGTGGATCCCTCCGAGCACAAAAAAAGCGGTTATTGTTATGCATGCAGATCCATGATATATGGATAAATGCCTGTATATTATATGCGGGTATAGCTGAACCGCTTTTTTTACTAGATCCGCGAATATCTGAAATTGAAAGTCAATGTATCTATATGTATGTAGATATACATAGTCGGATCATCTAAGGGGGGTGTGATTTTTTTATATCTAACCAATTCGATGAATTACTCCTGATGGTTTACATCATCATGGTGCTAGTTGATGAGAGTGACTTCGGTATCAAAACAAATAAAGTAAAGTCGAATGAATTTGACTCATTCTCTTCTCTAAATTCCAATAGAATGGAACCGGATCTAATATGAACTGGCAATCAGAACGTATATGGATAGAACTTATAACAGAGTCTCGAAAAACAAGTAATTTCTGCTGGGCCTGTATCCTTTTTTTAGGTTCATTGGGATTCTTATTGGTTGGAACTTCTAGTTATCTTGGTAGGAATCTGATATCCTTATTCCCCTCTCAACAAATTCTTTTTTTCCCCCAAGGGATTGTGATGTCTTTCTATGGGATCGCGGGTCTGTTTATTAGTTCCTATTTGTGGTGCACAATTTCGTGGAATGTAGGTAGTGGTTATGATCTTTTCGATAGAAAAGAAGGAATAGTGTGTATTTTTCGTTGGGGATTTCCTGGAATAAATCGTCGCATCTTCCTTCGATTCCTTATGAGAGATATCCAGTCGATCAGAATGGAAGTGAAAGAGGGTCTTTATCCTCGTCGTGTCCTTTATATGGAAATCAGAGGCCAGGGGGCCATTCCCTTGACTCGTACTGATGAGAATTTGACCCCACGAGAAATTGAACAAAAAGCTGCTGAATTGGCCTATTTCTTGCGCGTACCAATTGAAGTATTTTGAAATGAACTAAAGAATGAATGCTTTCTCATTCTCAACATGATGGAAGGAACTTGGAAATCTTTTTTTAATATAACTGAATAGAATAAGATTCATTACTTCAAGTGGTTCTTTCGGGCATTCATCCAAAGCAACAAACGAAGATGCAATTGGTTCGAATTTGACCAATTGAGCTATCCGGGAACAATATTTTATTATTTCTTCATTCGAAAGGGACCCTTGTTCTATTTCTATATTTTTTCTAGATCCAAGGCTAAATAATAATAAAAAAAAAAAAAAAGAAGATGGGTAGAAAAACTTATTAGATACCATTGACTCCAGTATCTAATAAGTTCTACCTACTATTGGATTTGAACCAATGACTTCCGCCGTATGAAAGCAACACTCTAACCACTGGGTTAAGTAGGTTATTTATCATCAAATAGAAAAAGCAGGACACATCGGGGATTCTAATTATAGATCGAATATGACTTCTAAGCAATACCAATCCTTGGCAGGAAACGGATCAGAGAGCTATCATGTGGGATTATGAAATATCCATCTTGACAATAAATTATCTAGATGTTAAGATATCTATGAAAAGGGAAAAGGGCTATAGCTCAGTTAGGTAGAGCACCTCGTTTACACGTGCGCCAATGCTTTTTCAGGGGGGTCCATCGTGCAATCAACAGAATTGATCTTATTGAGAAATCGATGTCTTACTCCATAAATTCGGGGGAACAATAGCCTGACAAAAATTTTGTTCAGTCCAATTCGGGTACCAATTCAGGTGCCAAATAGAACCCGCCAGTGATTTGATAATTGATAAGGTGAATACCCAGTCCATTCAATGCTAGGCACAATGAATATGAGTATAAGGACCTCAAAAGGACCTCTTTTCGCCCTATGAACTTTAAGGTGTATGAAGTATCATATTTGACTCTTGGAGCGTAGCGATAGAGACTCGTCAGGTTGATCTAGGCCGGAGGCAGACCTACGTCAAAGTCACTCCTCTTTGAAACACTTTGGTATTGCTCCTGAATCAGAATAAAATAATGAATCAGAGCACATGGAGCCATCTCATTATCTTCCTGTCAAGAAAAAATATGGTGGATTAGCTGATATTTCTATCAGTTAATGAAAGAGCCCAATGCAAAAAAAATGCATGTTGAGTCTTTAAAACAGTTCGAATCATTTCGACAATCAATAAAATAATAAGTTTGATCTGTTTTACCGAGAAGGTCTACGGTTCGAGTCCGTATAGCCCTATATATTTTTGTATAGTTTTCATTTCCTAATTAATGCTTGTGGTTGGACGGTTGATTGGTCCATAGAAATTGAAACATTCCCACATACTCACGGAGATCGACGCCTCGGGGCATAAAATTCAACCAAATAAGAACATTAATTTATTCCAATGAATGGAGGATCGGTATTTTCAAATTTCGGATAAACAAAACCATTCTTCTTCATTAATCTTTGTGTGTGAGTGAATGACTGACTTTTTCCTCTTTTCTTGTCCATGATCAAAGATTTAGTGATATGCCTTTGCTTTGGTATACCTAAGTCAATTTATGAAGACAAAATCATAACATGAGCCTGGCTAAAAACTCCAACCTGACCCAACCAAATCAAATCGAATAGTAAGTCATATGGATCTAATACCTATTCTTTTTCTTGCATTTGTAGAAAAGCCTAAGTTTCAAAAACGAAGCTTTTTGGTAAGTTTCATTGTAAACATTGTACAATAGGCTTTTCTTCGTATAACCGGCCCGGCAAAAAAACAAGTGGTCATTTTTCTGTTTCTGTACAAGACTTTTTTTGTATTCTAATCTACTCCAATTACTCATCATTCCAATTAATTATACTGATGCAGACTTTATCTTTCTGCAAGAGGATTGGGGGCCATTTGAAGTTGGATGGGTTAGGAATCCACCAACTCATCGCTTTTTGGTGGAACAAGAACCCCAATTCATTGTTTCAGAGATAATGAATTGGTCCTAAATGTATCAATGTTTGCACCCTCTTCTATTTTTTTTTTTTTTTTACTAAGTTGATCTGTCAAATCGTTTGACGGCGCGCGATTGAATTCCATTCGAAGTATCTTCTGTAGATCATTTATGATTCGGCCGACTATACCACTTCACTATGCCTCATTATGTAGGTTTGCTTCAAAAGAAACCTTTTTTTGTCACGAAGTCGAACCCGTTACGTTAGTCGATCTTACTAGATGTTATTACATCAACAAGTATTTCGAGTCATTCCAAATCACGACCTTTCGCCTCAGAAATGGGTCCGAAATGCTCTTTCAAGATTTCGAACTCTAATTAAATAACTTGATTGTTTCGGGGGCGGGGTAGTACAGGTCCAAAGTCTCTAATTTGGGTATAGAACTTATCTATAAGATAAGGATTCCTCGCAATTCAACGGATTTAATAAAATTTCAGTAGAAATCTGGGAAGTAGAGAGAATCTAATTGGTCGATGCATTCTCTTTCTGTATCCATATCGAATCAATATAAGCAATGATCCTCTATACGGATTGTAAGAAAAAAAGAATACACGAACGCCAACCGAGTATAATATACCATAATCAGATGGAAATTCCGAGACATTTGACTTCATCTGACTACTGACTATATTCTAAATCCCTAAGAAAAAAGAGAGAAAAAAATGAGCCGGGCCTCTTCTTTGATTGTAGTAATTCACTATTTCCATTTTAACATAACATTTGTGTTTAATATTTAATTGAATCTTTCTTTTATTCATTTTGTTTATGAATATTCTTTCAATTAGAATATTGAATATATTCTTTCATTCCTTTTTTATTTGTATTTGTATAGAGAATCCAATCCGAGGCAGGGGCAAAGTGAAATTGAGAAAATTGATTTGATTTGTATAAGAGTATGATATGTCTACACCATATCTAAATAGAATCGAAGTAAGTAAGTATAAGT